ATATAGGTGAATCCATGGAAGGCCATCATTGAAATAGTCTTTTTTTTAGCTTAGCGCAAAGCAATCTATGCGTGGTTTAAGATGATTTACTTAAGGAATAGAAATAGACAAGACTCTAGATACGATAGAAAGCAATAGGAACAAAAAAATTAAAAATTACGATATTAGAGAGTTGTAAAAAAAAAGGAAAGAGATCTAAAAGATCTTTTTCCTAAAATTATCCTTTCGTCTACTTAAAATCCTACCTTTCCTCGACTAATATTCATTTTCTATTATATTGGTCAAGCAATCTTCTTATTCAAATAAGAATTTGAATAAGATATATCAGATATATGTTTACCACGTGTGATTAAATAAAAAAACAGGAGAAACTATTCTACTTTACAGTTGATTTTATTCAACAATTGACCAAAAGAAAATATTAATAAATAATAAATTGCATGAACTTAGATCAATCAAATAATTATATGATATTTCTATGCAATAATTCGTACTAATCGATTTACTTTAGTCCACTTCGATTGTATTCGGTTAGAATACTGATAAAGAAACCGGAAAGTATAAAAAATTTCTAAAAAGGGGGATTCCTAAAAACTAGATTGATTCTCGAATCTGATTGAATCTAATGGTTTACATTATGGAACAAAGACATGTATATGTGATATTAGATATTGACTATTTATATATGAACTAAAGATAGATTTCATTTCCCCTACTATTATAGTGTGGGTTCCAATAGAAGTCCTTTCGTATCGTTGTGGCTATGAATTGGCTGAATAAAGAGATGAAATCGAGAAAAAATGGAAAAATTGCACTAACAGTTCGGAACCAAAAAATAGAAGAATTAAAGTTCTATGGATTCACAAAAACTCTGTGGATAGAAACGAAAAAAGAGATATTTAAGTAGTTCTGATGATTCATTATTCAATAATATTCTTACTTAAATTCGAAGTTCTTAATTACTTCGACTGGATGAATCCTATATGATGGAATAATTAAGTCATAATTCATTGGTTGATTGTATCATTAACCATTTCTTTTTGTTGGTACGAGGAACTTATCATGAATCCACTGGTTTCTGCTGCTTCCGTTATTGCTGCTGGATTGGCTGTAGGGCTTGCTTCTATTGGACCTGGAGTTGGCCAAGGGACTGCTGCGGGTCAAGCCGTAGAGGGTATCGCGAGACAGCCCGAGGCAGAGGGAAAAATACGAGGTACTCTATTGCTTAGTCTAGCTTTTATGGAAGCTTTAACGATTTATGGATTGGTTGTAGCATTAGCACTTTTATTTGCGAATCCTTTTGTTTAATCTTAGAAATAGGAAAAATACAAATTTTTTCCTATTTTATTGCCGTGGCCTTGTCGTTTGCTTTTTCAAATTAGATCACGATTTCACTTCTACAATTCTTTATTCGTTGAGAAAATAAGCTACGGGAAGGGTTGATTTGCAGATGAGGAATTAGCATACCGACTCGCTTTCATCCTTCCCGTTCGTGGTCCAGGGAAAACTCTTTTATGGAGTGTTGCAACAATCAAGGGGGGGTTCATACTTTAATAACATAATTCGAATATTTTTTGACTCGATTTCAAAAAAAAAAAAGAATAAATAAAAAAGAGGGGTAAAGTGATAGAAATAAAAAGAACTCGGGTCGATTTTTTAGTCTATTTATAAGAGGAGATTGATTATATGAAAAGTGTAACCGATTCTTTCGTTTCTTTGGGCCACTGGCCATCTGCCGGGAGTTTCGGATTTAATACCGATATTTTAGCAACAAATCCAATAAATCTAAGTGTAGTGATTGGTGTATTGATCTTTTTTGGAAAGGGAGTGTGTGTGAGTTGTTTATTTCAAAAATGGGCTGGATCCAATCAGCTGTACCCCTTTCCCTTATAACTAGGAAAGAAAGGTGCATGATCTCGCGAATTACTTCTTAAAAAATTATATGTAAGAACCACAACATTTCGTGATTAATTGGTAAATCTACTTTGATTCTCTAGCAACCAATAATGTGGGGCTGTTAAGATGGTTAAAGCAAACCGTTTGAAGTCTAAACGCAGCATGGTATTCTTTCTACCACTATGTTAATATCTAGATGGTGTTAAAATGAATATTTTATCGATATAGAACACTCATCTTGATAAAATTATTTGAACCATTTATTTTTAAAAAGGGCATTTTCCCTCTTTTATCCAATGCTGAATCGACGACCTATGCCTTATAAGTAAGAATCATTTTTTGGATTTGAACAGAAGAAAAAAAAGAAACAACTTTGCTGACAATTACATATTTTTGATTTTGTCAGAAGAGTCCTCCAAGTATTTTGTTTTGCATTAGATTCGTTTTTTTTTGAACTATGAATAAATAAAAATAAAGAAGAGAGGATAGGCTCATTATATTACATTCATAAAAAAAGCTATGAGAATTTACCCTAAGTAATTGAGCGTGAGAGCCAAATGAATCGAAAGATTCATGTTTGGTTCGGGAAGGGATTATGGAAGTT